TGAGCAGTGTGGATATCATTTGAAAATGAGCAGTTCAGATAGAATCGAACTTTTGATTGACCCGGGCACTTGGGATCCTATGGACGAAGATATGGTCTCCATGGACCCCATTGAATTTCATTCAGAGGAGGAACCTTATAAAGATCGTATTGATTCTTATCAACAAAGAACAGGTTTAACTGAAGCTGTTCAAACAGGCATAGGTCAATTAAATGGTATTCCCATAGCAATTGGGGTTATGGATTTTCAGTTTTTGGGGGGTAGTATGGGATCTGTAGTAGGCGAGAAAATAACTCGTTTGATCGAGTATGCTACTAATCGATCTCTACCTGTTATTATTGTGTGTGCTTCCGGAGGAGCACGTATGCAAGAAGGAAGTTTGAGCTTGATGCAAATGGCTAAAATATCTTCTGCTTCATATAATTATCAATCAAATAAAAAGTTATTCTATGTATCAATCCTTACATCCCCTACAACTGGTGGAGTAACGGCCAGTTTTGGTATGTTGGGAGATGTCATTATTGCTGAACCTAACGCGTACATTGCTTTCGCAGGTAAAAGAGTAATTGAACAAACATTGAATAAAACAGTACCCGACGGTTCACAAGCAGCTGAGTATTTATTCCATAAGGGCTTATTCGACCCAATCATACCGCGTAATCTTTTAAAAGGCGTTCTGAGTGAGTTATTTCAACTACACGGTTTTTTTCCTTTGAAAAACAGATATATATAATATAGAAATAGAACGAAAATATTAAAATCTAGAAAAAATAGAAGTGATTTCTATGCCTTACCTACCAAGAACTTCCATTTTTTATTAGAAATCGAATCCCTTTTTGTTGGGTTGAATTAGTTTAGTTAGAGTCGCGAACTTATAATAAATTCTTTATCTTTAATAAAAAAAACTCTTTATTTTATTAGTAAGATAGAAAGAGTATTAAGGACGGGAGAATTCATAAAATTTCTTAAACTTAAAGTGGGTTGTCATACATATTCGTGTAGAAAGATGAATAGGTACACTAAATTTTCATTTAGTTCTCATTCCTTGCACTTATTAAGTACTTAATATTATTTATCTTAATATTATTTATAATAATTATAATATAATATAATAGATATACTTATGATATCTTTATATTTATAATAGATACAAATATTAAATTAATAGATATAAATATTAAATTGAGGTACCCGTTCTATGACAGATCTTTACTTACCTTCTTTTTTTGTCCCTTTAGTAGGCCTAGTATTTCCGGCGATTGCAATGGCTTCTTTATTTCTTCATGTACAAAAAAATAAGATTGTCTAGACCTGATGGGGCCAACCAGATATTTTTTTTGTACAGATATTTGTTTAGTGTAATGCGGTATGATATGTGCCTTTTTTCCGAATACAAATGAAAGAACTGTTATGCATGCGGATACATGATATCCGTATAAATCCATGTATATACGGGTTATAAAAACGATCGGCAAATATTTTTATAATAGAAAGTCAATGTATCTAACCAATTACTCCTAAGGGTTCATATCAGAATAGTTTTAGTTGATGAAAGTTACTTTGGCATCAAGAAAAGTAAAGTCAATTTTTTTTTTCTGAATTCCAATCGAATGCAATCGGATCTAGTATAGTATGAACTGGCGATCAGAACATATATGGATAGAACTTATAACAGGGTCTCGAAAAGCAAGTAATTTTTTCTGGGCCTTTATTCTTTTTTTAGGTTCACTAGGATTCTTAGTGGTTGGAATTTCTAGTTATCTTGGTAGGAATCTGATACCTGGATTTCCTTCTCAACAAATTCTTTTTTTTCCACAAGGGATCGTGATGTCGTTCTATGGGATCGCGGGTTTATTCATTAGTTCCTATTTGTGGTGCACAATATCGTGGAATGTAGGTAGTGGTTATGATCGATTCGATAGAAAAGAAGGAATAATGTGTATTTTTCGTTGGGGATTCCCCGGAATAAATCGTCGCATTTTCCTTCGCTTCTTTATGAAAGATATCCAATCAATCAGAATGGAGGTTAAAGAGGGTCTTTTTCCTCGTCGTATTCTTTATATGGAAATCAGAGGCCAAGGAACCATCCCCTTGACTCGTACTGATGAGAATTTGACTCCACGAGAAATTGAACAAAAAGCTGCCGAATTGGGCTATTTCCTGCGCGTACCAATTGAAGTTTTTTGAATTTTTATCAAAAGGAACAAATTCGTTCGGATTTATCCAATTGAGATATTCGGAAATCCCATTTACTTAGAATTTACTTATTCTATTATAAATATATATATTTCATCCGAAACGGGATCCTTAATTCTATTTCTATATTCTTTTTTATTTCTATATTCTTTTTTCTAGATCTAAGGACTACATTTTTACAAAAAACTGGGAATAGATCCATAGGTTCGATACCTTGTTATAGAACTCGTGCTTTCGAGAAATATAAGATCAGATAAAGTTGACAAATGAAGCAGTTCATTAACAATTCATAGAAAAAAAAATGAAAAAAAAGAAAGCATTGGCTTCCCTCGCATATCTTGCATCTATAATATTTTTGCCCTGGTGGATCTCTCTCTCATTTCAAAAAAGTCTGGAACTTTGGATTATTCATTGGTGGAATACTAGGCAATCCGAAAATTTTTTGAATGATATTCAAGAGAAAAATGTTTTAGAAAAATTCCTAGAATTAGAAGAACTATTCTTGTTGGATGAAATGATAAAAGAATACCCAGAGACACATATAAAAAAGCTTCGTATAGGAATACACAAAGAAACGATACAATTGGTCAAAACACATAATGAATATCATCTCCATATCATTTTGCATTTGTCGACAAATATAATCTGTTTTACTATTCTAAGTGGTTATTTTATTCTGGGTAATGAAGAACTTGTTATTCTGAATTCTTGGATTCAGGAATTCTTCTATAACTTAAGTGACACAATAAAAGCTTTTTCTATTCTTTTAGTTACTGATTTATGGATTGGATTTCACTCAACCCATGGTTGGGAACTAATGATTGGTTCGATCTACAATGATTTTGGATTGGCTCATAATGAGCAAATTATATCTGGTCTTGTTTCCACTTTTCCAGTTATTCTAGATACAATTGTGAAATATTGGATCTTCCGTTTTTTAAATCGCGTATCTCCTTCGCTTGTAGTCATTTATCATTCAATGAATGAATGATAAACTTATTTGATTTCCTGATTTGATTTCCTGATATCAATCAAAAAGTTTTTTCACGTAAAAAAAGGGCATTTTTTATTTTTCTCATTCTTTATACTTTTCAAGGCCTTTGTCCTGTTTTCGTCGAATTTTTTCAGTACAATGGCAGACTCGTGGATAGGGAACTATACTAACTACCTATCTAATTTATTGTAGAAATTCCGGGATCAATGATTGGATCATGCAAAATAGAAATACTTTTTCTTGGGTAAAGGAACAGATGACTCAATTTATTTCTGTATCGATCATGATATATGTAATAACTCGAGCATCTATTTCAAATGCGTATCCCATTTTTGCGCAGAAAAGTTATGAAAATCCACGAGAAGCAACCGGGCGAATTGTATGCGCCAATTGCCATTTAGCTAATAAGCCTGTGGATATTGAAGTTCCGCAAGCTGTACTTCCTGATACTGTATTTGAAGCAGTTGTTCGAATTCCTTATGATATGCAAGTGAAACAAGTCCTTGCTAATGGTAAAAAAGGGGCTTTGAACGTGGGGGCTGTTCTTATTTTACCCGAGGGATTCGAATTAGCCCCCACCGATCGTATTTCTCCCGAGGTGAAAGAAAAGATAGGAAATCTGTCTTTTCTGAGTTATCGTCCTAATAAAAGAAATATTCTTGTGATAGGTCCTGTTCCAGGTCAAAAATATAGTGAAATCATCTTTCCCATTCTTTCCCCCGACCCTGCTACAAAGAAAGACGTTAACTTCTTAAAATATCCTATATATGTAGGTGGGAACAGGGGAAGGGGTCAGATTTATCCTGATGGGAGCAAGAGTAACAATACAGTCTATAATGCTACATCCGCGGGTATAGTAAGCAAAATAGTACGTAAAGAAAAGGGGGGATATGAAATAACCATAGTTGATGCATCGGATGGTCACCAAGCGGTTGATATTATACCTCCAGGGCCAGAACTTCTTGTTTCAGAGGGTGAATCTATCAAGCTTGATCAACCATTAACAAGCAATCCTAATGTAGGGGGGTTTGGTCAGGGAGATGCAGAAATAGTGCTTCAAGATCCATTACGCGTCCAAGGCCTTTTGTTCTTCTTGGCATCTGTTATTTTGGCACAAATTTTTTTGGTTCTTAAAAAGAAACAGTTTGAAAAGGTTCAATTATATGAAATGAATTTTTAGATCCAGAAATTCCTTACCATCAAGTTGATAAAAAGCACCGAATTCTTGTTGATCAAAAAAATGAAATATGTATTTCTGTAAACTTCCTTAAACCTAAGGTATACAAAAACAAAGGAAGAAGATACAAGACAAGGACTGGATAAATGAAATGAAAGGAACAGGTACCTCTAGGAAGGATTATAAGTCTTCCTAATCTTCTATTCGACACAAGAAAAGGTAGAACTCCTTTTTCTTGTGTCGTCTTGTATCGAAATAATAATGCTTTTTCTCTTGTTCACCAAAGATTAATATTTCTTCTTTTCCGGATATATCGGAAATCTTTTGTTTAGATTCATACATTCATTATTTTAAATAAATAAAAACATAAGAAATAAGAAGTAGTAGACAAACAAAAAGTTTTAGAGGGGAGTCATTCATTGAGTAAATGGAGCTTCTTCTTCTATTATTCAATTAACTTCCACTTTTAATTTATATTATTTATTTTTCAATATTACTCAAAATTTACTTGTTTGGTTGAAAAGCGGCGCGGATTAGAATCTATTTTTACGCATACCTAAATGCTTATTTTTTATTTTATCTTTTTTTTCTATTTTATATACAATAAGTTTTTATTTGTTTACTATAAGAAAT